TGTTGCGGGAGACCCTAATGGGGTTAGGGTCTTTCACTGGAATTTAGAATGAATAAAGGGTTCAAAATGAGGAAATGCGGGTAAGCCAAATTTTTGGCGACTATCCAAGAATTTCAGTGTGCGAATCGAGGGTTCAGACTATAAAACTTATCTGATTTTATCAATTGTTAGAATTTTTTCGCGAAGAAATCATGCATTTTCTAGGGTATTTTTATTAAAGATCTCATCGAAAACTTACAGCAGCTTGCCAAACAAAAGCTAAGAGAAAAAAAAACAAAGGGATGACTGGCATAATATCTACGATTGGATTCAAAAAAGCATAGGCTTCGGGCAATTTGCCGAAGAAAAAACTACTCGAATAAAGGGCAGAATTAATACAGATCAAACTAACGGTATTAAGCATAGCAGACATTTTGTTCTTGGAGATAATTGCAATTTGATTGAGTTTTTGAGATAAGGAAAAAGGAAGAAAGTAAGTAAGGTAGACAAAAAATCCTTCTTTTTCTTTGAACCCACCCAATCAAAAATCCTCCAATTCTCAAAGGAGAATAGAAGAAATCATACTTTCATACAATATCTTAATTGAATTCTATGTAATGATCAATAAAGTAAGTTGAATTATATATCTATATGTATCAAAATCCTAGTACCAATCTATTCTATAGATATATAGATATTTGGACTGGAATTGACAAATAACCAATAACAAGATTATTGTTTCTTAGTGTGCATTCGAAATTGAAATGGGGCGTGGCCAAGTGGTAAGGCATCGGGTTTTGGTCCCGCTATTCGGAGGTTCGAATCCTTCCGTCCCAGAGCATATCCAGTTTTGATTAGGTATTTCGTGTTTGGTATTCAAAAAGTAGAAATAGTTGAATCTATCCTATTGAGTCAATTGAAGATGAAGATTCAAAACCTTATTCGTTCTACTATATATTATAGATTTCTACTTCTTTCTATATCTCAACAAAATATTCTTTTTGTATGTCAAAATAGATTTATGTATGTTAAAGCTGCTGTCGTGCTAAGACTTTTTGGGAAAAATAATTCCACCTACCCATACATATCATAACACATATCTCATATATAGAAGTTACATATACATATCATATATAGATCATATAGAAAAGAAAAAGTCTAGATTAAGATGGCTATGTACAACTGAACCAATGACTATTCATGATTCCATAATTGAATCAATTTCATACCGGTTCCAAATTAGAGGAATGTTATGGTAAAACTTCGTTTGAAACGATGTGGTAGAAAGCAACGTGCGGCTTGAAGGACACGATCCGTTGTGGATTTTTCCATCCACCATTTTCGATTTATCTAGTAATGAAGGTGCTCTTGTCTCGACATTGTTTGTTCTGTTACACTCGAACCTTTCATTTTTGGTTGGGTTGTTAATAGTTCACGATGGAGCTCGAGTAGAAAGGATTAATTCATTTCTCGGGGTCAAGGATCTAGGGTTAATGCCAATCAATTGGAACAACTTCGTAAATATATCTTCTTCCATATATAGAAATTGCAAGGATCCGATTCAAGCAAGTTTGCAATTCAAAAACAAAAGCAAAACTTGTTGGAATTGATCCAACTTTTTGGATTCAAAGTGTATCACGGGGAATCAACTGTCCATATGATTCTTTAATCAACAAGGGGTATGTTGCTGCCATTTTGAAAGCATTAAGAAAAGAAGCACCGAAGTAATGTCTAAACCCAATGATTTAAAATAAGGATCCAAAAACAAGGAAACGCCATTGTAATTGTCTCGATAGTCTCAATAATTGAATCAAACTAAATAATCTAAATCGAATTTTAAACGAGACAAAGAAAGTGGGGTAAAGACCACTCAATAAATGAAATTGACTAAAGATTTTCTTTGAGAGTTATCCAACTTGAGTTATGAGTACGAATGGTTTCTTTTTTATTTTCAGGAAGAAAAAAAAAGACTGAAATCATAGTATAGTCTAATTGATTGTATAAGCTCTTTTTCATTTAATTTATTAGAATATTAGAATTGCATACATAGATAAAACTTCGAAGCAAATCATTTTTTCTCGAGCCGTACGAGGAGAAAACTTCCTATACGGTTCTAGGGGGGGTATTCTTCATCTACATCTATCCCAATGAGCCGTCTATCGAATCGTTGCAATTGATGTTCGATCCCGAAGAGAAGGAAAAGACCTTAGAAAAGTGGGGTTTTATGATCCAATAAAGAACCAAACTTATTTAAATGTTCCTGCTATTCTATATTTCCTTGAAAAAGGCGCTCAACCTACAGGAACTGTTCATAATCTTTTAAAGAAAGCGGAAGTTTTTAAGGAACTTCCGTCTAATCAAACAAAATTCAATTAAAGAAATACCAAGGGGGGTAGCAACTTGTATAGAACTTTGTCTAATTTTTCTATACTTGTTTTTTTGACCCCCCTTTTCTGTTTTATTCTATTTATCATTGCTTCCGTCGAATCCGAGGTCTAGAACGAAAAAAAAAACTTAGTTTATTGATACGATAAATCAAAAATTCGGACATTTCCTTCAATTGTATGGTTTTCATTGGAACTCGACTAACCGAAAAGGAATCAACTTTGCTTATTCCACTTAGATTGATTAGATTGATGAAATCCGTCTATTATGGACTACAAAATACGATATTTTTTTTTTTGAATTCTTCCATTTAGACTTTTTGTATTATATCTATATGTAGATTAAATATTTAGTGCTAATTGCATTGTTAAATTGAAATTCTTTTCATTTCAAAAAAGATTTTAATGCAGTTTATTTTGCTTTTTTCCAATGTATTCTTTTCTCAACATTTATATTGACAACAGTGTATCGAACAAATATAATTCATCTTGATAAGTGAAAGGGGGGTCTATTTATTTCCGCCCCATAGGTTTTTTTTCTTTACCTTATTTTATTTAATTCAAATGATGTTTTTTTAGGTTTTTTGATTGAAAAAAAGTCGATAAGAGGTGCTCTATCCATTTTGAAAATTCTCTATCTATTCTTGTTCTTTTATCTGAGAATTTCGTGTATTTTCATCTAATGAATTCGTTTTTCTGTTTCGAATCCATTCGAAAATCTGTTTTTTTTTTCAATTTCTTTGGTAGTTGAATGATTTGATTAGCGCATCTCCTTTCTCTTTGTTTCAATGTTTCAATTGAATTTCATTGATTTTTCTTGTGTATCTCTACACCCCTTAGTTGAAATTATGTTTCATTTATATTTTTTTCTTTTTTTTTTCGGGTTGCTAACTCAACGGTAGAGTACTCGGCTTTTAAGTGCGGCTAGAATCTTTTACACATACGGATGAAGTGAGGAATTCGTCCATACCATTGGTAAAGTTTGGAAGACCGCGACTGATCCTGAAAGGGAATGAATGGAAAAAATAGCATGTCGTATCAATGGAGAGTTCTGAGGGTATTTCATTCTTATCGGATCGGTAGAAAACCTTGTTCGAATTCTTGGAACGCAACAAAAGAAAGTTGGGTCGAATGAATAAATGGATAGGGCCCCATGGCTTCAATTAATTATTAGAAAGAAAAAGCAACCAGCTTCTGTTCTTAATTTGAATAATTTCCCGATCTAATTAGACGTTAAAAGTAGATTAGTGCCTGATACGGGAAGAGCTTCTTCTCCCACTAGTGGATTCTCTATTTTTTTAATGAATCCTAAATATTGGCATTCTCTATTATGGAATGGAGATGTGTGTGTAAAAGAAGCAGTATATTGATAACGAAAGTTTTTTCCGAAATCAAAAGAGCGATTAGGTTTAAAAAATAAAAGATTTCTAACCATCTTGTTATCCTATAACATAGACTAAATGAAATGGAAAAAAGAAAGGGCAGAGAATCTGTTGATAAGTTTACCTGTCTCCGAGGTATTTATTCTTACGAGAATTCCTTGTTTTGACTGTATCGCACTATGTATCATTTGATAACCCCTAAAACCTTCTACCTTTAATTCAAATCGAATTTCAAATGGAGGAAATCTTACAGCTAGAGAGATCTCAACAACACGACTTTCTATATCCACTTATCTTTCAGGAGTATATTTATGCATTTGCTCATGATCGTACTTTCAGTAGATCTATTTTGTCGGAAAATATGGATTCGGAAAATCTGGGTTATCAGAATAAATCAAGTTTACTGATTGTGAAACGATTAATTGCTCAAATGTATCAACAGAATCATTTTCTTATTTCTCCTAATGATTCTAACCAAAATCCATTTTGGGGTCGAAAGAAGAATTTGTATTCTCAAATCATATCAGAGGGGTTTGCATTTATTGTGGAAATTCCATTTTCTGTACAATTAATATCTTCTCTAGAAGGAAAAAAGAAAAAGATAGTAAAATCTCAGAATTTACGCTCAATCCATTCAATATTTCCCTTTTTAGAGGACAATTTTTCACATTTAAATTTTGTATTAGATATACTAATACCCCACCCTGTCCATGTGGAAATCTTGGTTCAAACTCTTCGCTATTGCGTAAAAGATGCCTCTTCTTTGCATTTATTACGATTTTTTCTCAACGAGTATTGTAATTCGAATAGTCTTATTACTACAAAGAAAGCCGGTTTCTCTTTTTCAAAAAGAAATCAAAGATTATTTTTATTCTTATATAATTCTCATGTATGTGAGTACGAATCCGTTTTCGTCTTTTTACGTAACCAATCTTCTCATTTACGATCAACATCTTCTGGAGCTCTTCTTGAACGAATCTATTTCTATGGAAAAATAGAGCATCTTGTGAACGTCTTTGGTAAGGTTAAGGACTGTCAGGTGAACCTATGGTTGGTCAAAGAACCTTGCATGCATTATGTTAGATATCAAAGAAAATCCATTCTGGCTTCAAAGGGGACGTCTCTTTTTATGAATAAATGGAAATGTTACCTTGTCACTTTTTGGCAATGGCATTTTGCGCTCTGGTTTCATCCAAGAAGGATTTCTATAAACCAATTATCCAACCATTTGCTTGAATTTGTGGGCTATCTTTCA